AGCAATCCAAAGAATAGAACATGGTTGACCTTGCTATTGGGATCCAGATAGGCTAAACTTATCACCCACTGGCAGAGGAGCGGAGGGATTAATTACTTTCCTGCTTGACTAAGGGGACACCCATTGTAACGAATAGGAAAGTCCTAACGCTTAGTCTTGTCTTCCTTAGACCAGTAAATCGATGGTTAGTTTTATGCCTGCTATCTTCCTTATCTGCGCTTGCTATTTCTATCTGAAAACTGAAAGGGATCGCCTCGTCCCTCCAAGAATAAGATTGCCCGCTTCATGCGCATCGCTCCACTAGCTCCACTCGCGAGCTTCCAGACATACAACAAGTGCCCATTAGCTACAAGGTTTAGGACTTTCCTCCCCTTTCCTATTTCGCGATGAAGAAGGAATTCCTTGGATTCTGCTCTTAAGTTATTAGGAAGGAACTTCAGTTACAAATAGTTTGACCGCTCAACAAGCGCGGAAAACATATAAGAGTATGTATGATGGGCCCAACCTTAAGCATCACAGGGCCCGTTAGACCTTAAACTTCCCCTTGTTGAGTATATTGGTGATTTGGGGGAGGAGTCTTTCAGTGACTGCTTTGGAGCAAAGTCTTATTTTGGTGGCTGCTCATGAAGATGAGACAAAGCTTGCTGTCAATATAAGAAATGACCTCTTTGAGATGTGAGGTGCCGGAGTAACCTTGTCTGATAAGGATATTTATTTGGATAGGCCGAGAGAAAGGGAGCTGAAAGTTGTGCTATGGACATCAACGTATATAGTGTGCCAACATGGAAGGAAAGAACTCGGGATCGTGCAATTCCATATTGATCTAGTCAATTCATTTCCGCGAGACCTGTACCTTTTTTGCTTTAGCATTGCCATACGAGGGAGATCGCTCAGTGACATGTAAAAAGATATAGAATTTCCGACCACAGATTGAAAAACAGAAATTGAGACCGAAAGATATTCATTTCAGTTAAAGATGTCTTTTTCCTGTCTCAGTCGATATTGTTCGGAAAGATGTTCACTCGTTAACTTCCTAGCTGCTTCACCTCTTGTTATACGCGAAGAAAGCACCTACCCTGGTGGAACTTAACTGCCTCGATCCTCATCTCGTTCACTCACAGAAGACCTTGCCTAGCTCTACTTTCTTTCTTATACCAGGAAGCCTTTCGCTTGTCCCTTCGCACGTGAATCTTGATATCCCGGCTAGAGAGCTTTGATTTCTTCTTTCCTTGGGGTTCCTTCCCTCACTTGTTACTAGCAGCTCTTCCTTTACACCTGAGAACAACCTATTCTTTTCACAGCAGAAGAGTCGAAACGAAGACCGCAGAAAGCATAGTCAGAAGCCGCATCGGCAGTTCGCGTTGACGGCGTTAAAAGAATCGGAGAATAAGAGCTTAACGCAGCTCGACCCTCGGGAACAGATTCATAGGACCGAGACTATCTCAGCTCATATCGGCCGTTTTAAGCCAACTAATCGGCCAAGAGCGTTTCTTTTGAATTGGCACTGGACTGACATCTGGAAAGCTTATGACATGGTGAGATGGTGCTCTAAAGTTGAGCAACAGCAACTTTCCTTCTAAGTTGATTGTATCTTCACATGCCTGATAACTACAAAGAAAGAAAGTACTCTAACTAATGGTCTTCTTGAGAGGGTTGGATGGCCATAGAGGCAAAAGGCAAGGATTCCATTCGTCTTTTTTTGTCCTAGTCATGGAGGTTCTGGCTTTCTTTCTTAGTTTGACTAGCCATTGATTGACGGAATTTCTAAATCAATAATTTCGAACGTTCTTAGGATTGTTAACTTCTACTCAGACGCCTTGATCTAGTTGAATTAGTGGACGACTCAGAAAGCGGAGTCATAAAGGGATTGTTTGATCGGCTACTTGATAGTGCACTGAAGGATTATCCAAAAAAAGGGACTCGGCTTACTCACCATGAATGCACCTTAAGGGGGAGTTCCTGGGTCACGAGTCTAGTAAGGAGAGACTTATCAAACAAAACAAAGACAACCAATATCTTTACTTTAATATAATAGTCTTGCTATTGCAAATGCAAATCTCGCAATCTTCAAGCAACTCGATTAGGATAGGCAGTGTGCATTCTTCTCTCGGCTCTAGAAAAGAAATCGGAGAAGTTAGTCTTTCTTCTTTCTTTGGCAAAGGCCCTAACTACAGCTATTAGTAACTCTTTGTCTTATTGATTTGAGTCATCAAGGAAAGACAGTGACGATCGGTACGAAAGGAAGGCATACTAGCAGGGGATTCGTACTAATAGCGGTTATTCTGCTATAGGAGCCGTTATGTAGCATCTGAGAACAACAAAGCAGACATGCACACGAAAAGACTTGCAACAGTAAGGTAAGGCTTGACTTTACTAGTCCTATCGCTACGACCCTTACTCTTATAACGGGTTACACATGCCTTGTTTCAAGTTTTAATGTAATGCCAAAGGTTTAGAATCCATTTACAGTCCCAGCCACTCGAGAGAGGAGCGAGAGAAC